AATCATCATCATCAAATAGCAATGAAGTTCATTCTATTCGTAATTGGTTCCATTCGTTCCCAATGCAGAAATGAGCCTCTTTCTACTTTCTACTGAGTGTGATTCCCAATTAAGCCCATGTAGCTAAAGGTTGATCCCAGATCCGGGTGAAAATTCCATGTATTGCCAGGAGCTTCTCGGGTCTGGGCAATAACCACTGAAAGTCGATTACTTGATGGTCTCGTCGCTAGGGAAATGCATTACGTTATGTTATTATACGATGTATTCTTCGCAGTGAGATGAGAACCAAAATGGAGAATTCGAGTCTCTTGTAGCGATTAGATACCAATTGTAGTGATAACGACTCCGCAATTGATCAGTGACTTGATAGCGATGACGCGACAGAGAGATAAGCAGTGGGTGGACGGCTCACACGGTAAACTATATAATGCATATATAACGCGTTTAACCGGGCCCGGATAAAGAGCGAACCTCTAATTTCGCTCTTTTGTGCAGGAATTCAGGTGCTATACCTGCTAAATAGATTGATCGATTGAAGAGCATTCCCAAATTAATTTATAGATAATAACTCTTTATATTGAGGGTCCGAAGGAGAGAGAGAAAATAGGGGTGAGTGGTTGGGCTATCTTGTGCTTGTGAAGCCAGTCTTTTTGGTTGGCAGCAGCAGGATACTAGGAATGGATTCCCATGGACCCTAAAGCGATCATGAGCTATTATACCTGGATGAAACTAACCAATGGCGGTACTTATGTGAGTTCTGCAAGCCTATCTTTTTTTTTTTTTCATAAGGGGTCCTTTCCCCTATATCCGTGGAAGGAGCCTTTCCCCTATATCTTTGCCCCATATATGTATTGGCCTATTGGGGTCCGAGCTATAAAGTGTAAGTGCTATAGAGTGATTGCGGATTTGTTATTAATAAACTAGGAAAGGGAAAAGGTGGTAGGAAAGGTTAAACCGTTCAGTGGCTATACAATGTGCGGTAAGTTTAGGGAGTGGGACGTTTAGCGGGCAAATCACGTTGCTCCTTCCCCCTAGAAGCCATGCCTATTTGGATCATCTCGCTTTGCGACTGAGTAGGCTATAAGGTTTCACACATGTTTTTGGATTGAAGTCCTTGCCGCTCTGTAAGAAAGGTTGCCAAAGGCATTCTTAGATAGCATCCTTGGTAGCGAGGCGAGGGTGGTTGGCCCGTCCCAGGCTGGGGGCCACTCTACTGTAGCAAGTGGGTAAGGTTCAACCTAAGACAAATGTAATGAGGGAAGGCAAGGGCTCAACACGCGAATGAAGGAGTGGAGTGGCGTAGTAGATCCGTAAGGAGAACGGTAGAAACTGAAACCTTTCCTCTAAATGTAAATGTGCGCTTCAACTTTGGACGAGAGGGAACGAGCACAATCTCCTAAAGTCGCTATCACATGCCTGAGCTGCAGCCGTAGCGTTGGCTTCTCTGCAATGGGGCTGGTCTTCATTATAGCTGTGCATAGGCATCGATACGGGCTAGGCACTATGAATTAGCTCCAGCGATCGCCGCTTCTCCTCACGGGAATGGGGCTTCCCCCAACCTTCTCAATAGGCTTGTCACGGCCGGGGCTATTGGTGCCGGTTGATCAGATAGGCAATGAATAATAGGGGTCAACCAACCTAAGAACTACTCCCATGAACTATAAGGCTCTCAGTCCTCCCCGACTGAGCGGAGGCTGCTCCTAGGTTTCTATCTTGGCGGTAAGTAAAGAATTTGACCCGGAGTAAGATGAGTGTGTTTGCCCCTCCAGTATGTTTGGTTGCGTCTCTGCTGGAGTTCACTGGTCAGGGAGATGGGTCTGAGGCGTTTGAACTTCCTATATATTATAGGCCTTTGCACAAAACCCCTACGCTACTGCTCCCAATCCACGTAGCTACTCGACCGGCCGTTGATCTCACGTACGATAGAAGCCATTTTATGGAGCCTTAGAACAACAGGAGCACGCCAGCTGCAGGAAAGTGGTCACCACCAAGGGCTTACTCCAGCTCGTCCCTACCCCAAAGCCAAGCAGAGAGGAGAAAGAAGGGCGGGCTTTTTACCACCAGCCAACCTAGGCTGCTGAGGCACATATTGCTTCGCTACCTTCTGCCCTGGTCCCTTCGCCTATATGCCAGCTTCGGTTAACTTAGCCACACATAGTGCTATGGTGCTACGTACTTCGATACATATAGCTTCGTTGCCTATTGTGTCGTTACCTCATGCCGCCTTGGTTCCTATCATTGTGGTATAGTGATGCTGCTGGCGGCGGACTGATGGGCCACCCATCCTTTCCCCTTGCTCGCTTTAGTTTGAGATCAGAGAGAATGCCAGTTGATCACCGATAGGTGCTGTGATAGAGTCCCTCGCTCCTCTGGGCTCGCTTCGTAAACTTGCTCTTAGGTTCAAGTTGCAGTTTACTTCTGGTTCAGGGAAAGCGAAGCGCTCAAGCTCCGAGGGTCGTAGTAAACTCCTCGTTCTCTTTCCGATAGCTAGGAAGCCGAGTTTCACCAGCAATCCTCAAGTCAAGCGAGAAAGCAAGTGGATCATAAAATCTATCTCGTGCTGGTAGCGAGAAGGAAGTAGGCAGATTGACAGATTATTTCTTTCCAGGCGGAGGGCAGATGAATAAAACCTATCTCTTTCCGGGAGCTAGGCTTAGGTGCCGTCAGAGAACTCGTTAGTCAGTAAAGCCCACGGCAGGTGCTGCTGTTAGTAAATCAAGTCAGTAGAGCTGGGTACTCGGTTGATCAAAAGAAATTCCCTCTTCCGGGGAAGGGCGAAAAATAAAAATTCCAATGGTCTCATGCGTGCAGAGGTCGGCTGTGACGACTGCTGTGGCTCCACATGAGTAGAGGATGGCTGAGTCATCCACAGGAAGTGTTGAGTCAGGTGTTTAGCAGAAGGACCGGAGCTCCCCTCCAGCCACCCTCGCTGCGGCAGTTGTTGTTGTCGCTGCCGAGGCCACTTTGGACATTCCTTTTACTTTTTGTTTGTTTTACAATTCAAACGGGCAGGGGCTGATCAATGCTGTGCTATTGTTAAGTGCTTTTACTTCATCCCGCACGAGGCTAAATCTTCTGCGTCGCATCATCTGCCGAATTGTTGAACTAAATACCCGAAGGTTGAAATCCGTGACGAATCCGGTCAATCCTATGTATGGTGGAAATTACCAAGGAATCTAACGAGGCTCGGTATCTCTCCCGCAAATCTTTGTCTCCACGCGGAATCTGCTGTGGATAGGAAAAGGGACGGGGGAGTGCGCTAGTCAATCAATGAGCAGTATGGTAGATTTGCCCGGATGCAATGGGGAGGTGGGCTCCAGGGCGGCCCCTGGGGAGACTCCTTCGAACGTCTCTATTGAGTGACGGAGCCCTTTTGATTGAATATGATAGCTGAACCGGCAGGGCAGGTCGACTGGTCACTATGCCGAGTCCTCCCCGCTCCGTTGTCCGTCTCGGGGCTGGAATGGAACTCATGAGCAGCTCCCATTTATCGCAGTCCAAGACCGTGTCGGTGTCCCTGTCAGCTGTACTCCCCATAACTTGACCACATGAAAGAGGAGGAAGTGAGACTGTTCCTGTTCCTTAGCACAAGCGCTAAGCGAGAATCATTCCTCTCTACCTGTCCAGGGGGACCGTTCTACCTTCAACGGAGGAAATTCTACTGCTCAGCAGGTCAGAGAGGTCCATTTTCTTGCGACGGATGTCTCCAAAGACCTCTTTGTTCCACACCCTTAGTCTTTGTTTTCAGGATTGCAGCTTTCTGAAGAGGAAGAGGGCAGGCGTGCCTCTGATTCTCAGTAGCCCAGAGTCCTGAATGACCTCTTCCAGCCAGATTTTTCGAAACGTCAGAGGAGGGGCTGAACCAGAAGATTGAGAATCCGGTCAGAAAAACCTCTTCTTTTGGGAGCCGGCTGACGAAGGGACCCCCGTTACTTGATGGGGGGTGGGGCTTTCCAGCTTCCATTTGCCAGAAACCTATCCAAGCGGGATTGAATATGGGCTAGTCCCGTTCTTTTATTGGTCCATGTAAAGACTCCCCCAGTCATTCCGAGATCTATTAGGGCACATTTGTCGATTGCTTCCCGGAATTCCCTCATGCTTATGAGATCGCGATCATTTCCCCCAAGCTTTTCCTCCGGTGAGACAACTGCGTTGAAGTAACCAGCCAAGAGCCATGGCAGATTCAGAAAGAGACACCCCTGTCAGGGTTCCTCCAAAGGGTAGCCCTCCGATCAGCTGAAACCTTAGTGACTACTCCTTTTCGGGACAGATAAGGGTACAGATTTCCCCCGGGGAGCTTAGGTTGCTATTCGCTTCTATCCTTCGGCAGTCAACCGCCTCGCCTCACCTGCCCGTTTGCTATTCGGGAGCTTGCTTTGCAACCTAAGCGATTTCATAACCAGAAAGAAAGACCACTCTTTCAGGATTGGTCGTTGTGTGTCACCACCTCCTTACGTTGCCCGCTTGGAGCGGGGGCTGTAACATTCTATGGACCCTCAGTCTCCTACAAGCAATAAATTACGCCTTGAACTGCGGATCAATCATAATAAACAATACCTTTACTTGTTACTTGTCAATTGGTTTTTCAACGGCCAATAAAAACAAAGCAGCTATTCCTTTATGGGGAGCCAAGCACGCAAAAAACGCTCATCTTCAATTTGCTTTCAAAAGTGCTACGAATCTACTTCGCTAGCTCAAGGTAAAATGACTTCTCGGGTGCTCACGATTACTATGATCTCTGGGTATTCGATGAGTTCCACGAACCTTACATGGGCAGCGCGGTCATTGCAGCCACCGAGGCAGGAACTGCTTTTTCAAACAAAATCCTTAAGATTCTGGACGGTCAGGAGTGTCGACTTTACGGAGAATAGAATAGGTTCTTTACAAAAAGAAGCAACGTGCCCATTATCATGATTGGAAATACACTGCCCTCGTCTATGAAAAAAGAAAAGGTCAGAAAAAAAGATTGAGATTCTTCTCCAATCTACGTAAAGTAGAAGAGGCCCGGATCATAGCATAGCAACCTTGTGGGGTTGCATACAACGAAGAATAACAAACAGCGCCTACGTACAGCGAGAAAAGAAACAAGTACGGCCCACAAGAGCAGAAAGCCGTTGTAGATAACCTTATTAAAGCAGCCCGGATGACTGAAATATGCCCGAGATTCGATCCCGAGCTCGGCACAAGTAGGAACTTGGGGCGCTGGGAACAAGAAGACTAAAATCAAAAGGCATAGAACAAGCGGAAAGAAAGAGAATTCGAGTAGGGCTTAGCACAAAGAGAGGAATAGGAATATCGGTAAAAGCAGTTAAAACTAGATGTCACTTAGCACTCAGATGCGCGTAATCCACCGTAAACCATTTATTTCTGAACCACCGTGTGGAGGAAAGGCTTCTCAGGGGCTGCGACAAGGGTGGAAAACCCTATCTTACTAAACTAATAATAAGAAAGGTTCCCTCTCGAAAGTCGATCAAAGTCAGAGCGGGGAGGAAGAAGAGGAAGGAGATCGATCGATTTCGCGATCGATCGAACGGCGATCGCGAGTCAATCAGCCCTCCCCCTCAAAAACCTTTATGGGTTAAGTTAGGGGAAAATAATTCTGTTGAGGACAGTGAGTGTTCGGGTTTCAGATGAGGCTCTTTTCATCAATGTCTGGCCTTATCTTTCTCTTTATCTATCTATAAGCACTTAGTCCCGGCCTTCCTGATCGGCCCCTCGATCCACCTACCTAGTACCAGTTCCATCACAACCGCAGCCCCTTGTCATCACCATTCCAAGCGCATCATTGACCGCACCAAAGGTTCCGCAAACCCTAACACTCAGACCCATCCCAAAACCGATGGTTATCACCTATCCACCCTCGAAGGGACCCATCACTATCAGCCTCCCTCAATTGGAACCTTACACGGGAAATCATGCTGTGCCTTGGAATTACGGCATCGAGGCTACTACCGGGGAAAAGATCGAGCCTGAGGTGGCAGAAATTAAGGAATTCTTGAGGATCATCAAGAACAGTGAATTCTGTGTGGTTGAACAACTCAATAAGATGCCAGCTCAGATATCTATCTTAGGGCTCCTGATAGCATCAGAAGCTCACAGGAATGCCTTACTCAAAATCCTCAATGAAGCCCATGTCGCCTCCACCCTGAAAATTTAGAAAATCTGGTGGGACAGGCCACAAAGGTTATCACTTTTACTGAGGACGAACTTCCTCCAGAAGGAACAGGGCACAACCGGGCACGGAATAGAATGGTAAAGTGCAAGGAGTCGCCAGGGTGCTGATCGATAATGGTTCCGCACTAAATGTATTCCCTCTTATCACCATCATGAAGCTGGGGGTAGACAAGTCTGCCCTTCGCTCTTGCAACACTATCATCAGAGCGGGCAAAAAGATAAGTTCTGGCGATCTGCCTGTAGAAATTGGGCCATATACCTTCGAGGTCACATTCCAAGTACTTGACATCCCGACAGCATACAACTTTCTGTTAGGACGCCCATGGGTGCATTTCGGCAGGAGCTGTACGCTCCAGTCTTCACCAAAGCATCAAGTACATTGTCCAGGATCACCTCGTAACAGTACATGCAGAAGAGGACTTCATGATTCACAGATCTCCAGCGATTCCATTCATTGATGTGGAGAATGACATTGCCCCTGATGCATACCACACCTTCGAAGTAGTGCCCACCACTTATATTCCCGAAGGCCCTCCAAGCCGAGGATCTCTAACAGCAACTTCATGGTTGCCAAAGTTATGATAGAGAATGGTTCTAAACCAGGAAAAGGCATTGGCCGCTATCTTCAAGGAAGATCAAATCCCATAGAATTGCGCCAAGCAGATGTTCGGGTTAGGGTATGAGCCAACCAAAGATGACAGGAAGCATGCAGCCGAGGAACGACGAAGGAGGAAGCTAGAAAAAAAGGAGGGAAAAGAACTTACCATGACAGGAGAGGTGCCTCCCATTTCTGTCAATTTCCCTAAGCCTGCTTGTATCCTCCAACCCGGAACGCCACCACCAGAGCCCGAAGAAACCGTTGAGGTATCAAAGTTGGTAAGTCGGAGGCCAAGCGGTCTTAGGAAGACAACTGAATTACGCTGATAAGGTCGCCATGCCTCTCAGTACGTCAGCAGTTGATCCTCAACCAACTCCTTGGCTCACAGAACGACATGGCTACGATCCGACTTCACCATTCGACCTGCAACGCCAGGAGAAAGTCTGGATAACTGGGTCTCCTATTCCTACGAGGAAGCAGGAGCCGTTGGGGTAAAGCGAGCACTTAGTATTGGGCCCTGTTGAGTTGCCGCCTTCCAACAAAACAGGAATATTTTGAGCATCAGAAGGCTCCTTTTTACTTTTTGAAACTTGTACTCATTGCTTTCATAATGTTTTTCTTTTCATTTTAGGGGGATACCTAGCCTAGCATTGTGTATGACCAAATAGATCAAGAGGTTAGCCCTTCCCTTGAATATAATTTCGACATCGAGCTCGACGAGGAGACGACATTGAAATTGAAGTTCCCAAGAAAGGACATGGTGGAACGTCATGAGAACGGTCCAAAACCCAACAACGAAGAATCCCTAACAGTCAACATTGGCTCAGAAGAAGTGGGCAAAGAAGTAAAAATCGGCACGTCCTTGTCAAACAACCATAAAAAGGACAGAATTCCGCTCCTCAAAGAATTTCCAGACGTCTTTGCATGGTCGTATAAGGACATGCCTGGGATATTGTTGAGCACCAGCTCCCACTAAAACCAGAATGCAAGCCTGTCAAACAGAAGCTCAGGAGAATGAAGCCTCAATGGTTGTTAAAAATAAGAGAGGAAGTGATGAAGCAATTTGAAGCCTCAGGGTGGCTACCTACCCGGGCAAATATTGTCCCAGTTCCGAAGAAGGATGGAAGAGTCAGAATGTGTGTCGACTATCGTGACTTGAACAGAGCAAGCCCTAAAGATGACTTCCCTCTTCTTCACATTGACATTTTTTTGAGTCCTGCCGGAAATGGGATGTTCTCTTTCATGGATGGCTTCTCGGGATACAATCAGATCAAGATGGCGAAGCAGGACCAAGAAAAGACTTATTTCATCACTCAATAGGGAACTTTCTGTTACAAAGTTCTGCCCTTCGGCCTCCGCAGGGGCAACCCATCAAAGAGCCATGACAGCCATCTATCTTCCATGATCTTATGGGAGACATCGTTGAAGATGACGTTGATGACATCCTTGTCAAATCAAAGACTGCAAGTCAGCATATTCAACACCTGGGCTCTGCGATTATTGCAGCATCAGCTGCCCCTCAGAAGTGTGTGTTTGGAGTATCATCAGGCAAGCTCCTAGGGTTTATCGTTAGGGTATCGAGCCGGTCAAGATACGCGCCATCATCAACATGCCGCCACCGCGCAATATCAAGGAGCTACGAAGCCTACTCGGACAACTACTGCCCCTTTTTCATATCCAAAGCAAGTACCAGGTGTGAATCTATGAACCAACTACTCGATTAGTGGCCATTTCGAATGGACCGATAAGTGTCAAGAGGACTTCAGGAAACTGAAGATGTACCTCAGAGAGACCGGTTCCGGTATCAGTAGCTCAAACGAGCATTCAAGGGGAAGGGGAGCCTTATCGAATCAAAGTCAGCCGATCATCCCCGTTTCATTCCAGTTCCCAGTACAGTCGTCAAAAGAGTCAAAAAAATAGAAAGGCTTTTGTCGAGAGCAAGCTTCCTATGACCCCTTTCCTGATGGTCTAGCTTCTGCTTTCTCTGTTTCCGATGAGCTTTCGTTTGACTGCCCCTAAACAGGACGAGCTTTTCAGCCCTTCAGACAGAAAGGGATCCCGAATCATATACCGATAGGGAAGAGAGCGGATTCGGTCTTTAGTTTCCGATCGTCAGTCCAGCGTTGATTGATCTGACTGGAAAGGTGAATCCGACCGGGCTTTCATCTCGAATAAGGATAGAAGGGCTTTGCAGCCATGGGCAAGTCTATCGGTCCGTAGGGGCACTCGTACATCGATCGAAGAGTGGTGTCCGATGTTTTAACCAGATCAGGAAGATCTAAGCACAAAAAGTCAATGATTCATTAGCTTCACAAGAAGTGGGCGGGGCGGTCTCAATCTCCTTTCTTCTTTCTTTCATTCAGATAGATACATGGTTTACATACCTTAAAAACAAGGGCCATCCGGTCGTGAGTGAGCGTCCAACCTTCACACGGGATCATCTCTGAGCAAACTTAAGACATTCGGTAGCGCAGACGGGCTTTTGGCTGACTCAGAGTCACCTTCATCCATCTTCTTCAAGATCAGGGCATACTCTTCAGCCACCCATTGATCCCTACTAGATCGTGACCGAGAACCAAATAGTCCTGGAACGGTCTTTTTCCGGGATCAAGTCGCTCCGCTGACAACTACACCACTATATGATGTGAAGGGATAAGAGAGGCCAAGAGGAGTAGTTACCCAATGGTTGTTGACCCGCAAGAGTACGGGTTTTCTTGATCCACGGTGGTACTACTGTAAAAGAGTTGCTGCCCAACATGTCCTGGACCACCGCAAACGCCAATGTCGAACCTAACAAGACTGCCGTGACAGCTTTCAAGATTGAGAAGGGAATAAGAAAGGTTTAGTTTACCTTCACCCTAAGACAGCGGCGATCTGTTGCCGACTTCCAGTCGTATCCAAAACACTCCAACCAATTCACAAACCCTTGATCCTAGCCTAGCCGTCTGATCAAGAGTGTCATCTTGCTTGTGGTAGGCGGGCCTAAACCCGAATCAACCACTCGTGGTACAGATGTCATAGACTCCGCTTGACAGAATTTCAAATGGTATTCTCCTCGTCCCTGCACCCTATCATACCATTCCCAACCTGCCAAAGAGCGAAATGAAGAAATTCAAACTTGAAAAGGATCTTTCTGATTCTCGAAGAATGAGGGGCAAAGGGATTGATCGAGAAAGATCTCTTGTTCTTATTAGAAGATCGTGATTGGATCCGCATATGTTTGGTAAAGAGAATAAGAGTGTATGCTAAGAAAGGTTCCATAACAAAGAAATCCAACAACGAGAGCTATTAAAGGTAGAAGTGAGCTAAACAGATGTTTCCCGAAAAAGTCGAAACGATATGTGCTTCCTTTATCCACGATAAGACGAATTCGGATTTGAGAATCCAATAGTTGTAGATTCATACCGCCCTTTATTTCCCTCCGGAATTGAACACATTCCGAATCAAAGCAGTTTTTAAAAGTGAGGGTCGTATAATTTGGAAAAAGCTTAAAGATAGGGTCGAAGCGGATAGATAATTGAAGAGGAAGAATTTGGCGTCACGAGCTGGATTTGAACCAGCACCTCCGTGAGTTACCAAGCGAACTTCCTTTTTCTTATTCTAATTCCTAACAAAGAGAAAAAATGCCTTTACGCGTGCGCCCGAAGTGGGATGTAGAATGTGATTGGTGTACTTAGCCTGCCTCTCCCATTATTTCAGTCGCGAATCTGTTTATAGTCGCGACTGTTGTCATATGCCTGTCTGTTGGAAGTACTCTCTTTCCGTCACTCGTTAAGGTTCGGGATCGTCAGGGAGCCCCTATAAAGGTTGGACCAGCTATGATCTTCCCTTGTCACCTTTCCCTGATTCCTCCTTTGTTTGAAACTAGGGCCCTAAAAGCCTCGCTGCTCGAAAAGAGCTGGCTTAGCTCCACTTTGTGACTCGTCGGTCGAAAATCATGTAACGAAGGGGATTTTTATTTGTACAAAATGCCATAAAGCGCGAACCTACTAAATCTCTTTATCTTTCTTGGTCGAAACCTGATGACCTTGTGTTGCTTCGAAAGTTGTCCCCTCTTCTCTGGTAACCCGCCTAGCATATGCACCTGGGCCCTGTACACAGGACAATCGGTCGCACTTGGCGCAGAACCACAATCATCAAGGTTACTATTCCACAGCCCTTAGTTCTCTTCCCTGGGCGAGATTCGCTATCTCCTCTGCTTTACGTTTAGCTGCCCTGACTTAGCACCAATAGGAGAATAAAACCTAACAAAACTATAACTAGGTAACTGAAACTCCCAGCAGCGGAAACTCAAGCGGGAACTAGACTTGCCATATCATCAGAGGATAGACGCTTCTTTCCCTTCGCTTCCCTGGCTTCATTCCCCTTTGCTCTAGCTCTGTGGTAAAGTGCTCTCACCCGGAGGGAAGACCAACTAAATCAGATTCTGACCCCACAGACGCAAGAAAGACCAACGCACGAGCAGCTCTTTCTCCCTTTGCCCTATACCTCACATCCCGCGCAACATCGAAAGACCTATCAACTAGAGCTAGAGCTCCTAACTCGCCTATGACCAGGTTTTAGAATCCTAATTCTTCACTCTGGGAACTCCTCTTGATTGACCGAGAAAAGAAAAACAGAGTATAAGAACATCGGGAACTAGTGGCCGTGGGTCTCAGTACAGGATGAAAAGAAGTTCACCTTCGGGAAAGCCTACTTTCCCTCTTCTATGCGCAGCTGGTTCAAGTCCAGGATGCAAATCAGTCCTTTCTTCCCATCTCGTTCGAAGCGGGAAGCCCATCTGCTCTAGGACTTCTAACTCCAGTTTCGTTTTCTCTTTCTTTCAATCGCTTTAAGGAGCCATCTCTTTTTATCAAGTGAGATGGAGTGTAAACAGGGTGGAATCCCCTTTCCATTTACAAGTTGATGGTTTCATTTCTTCGCCTAGTTGATCTAATTGATCTCTCCTTTCCTTCCTTCTCTCCCTATCCTTCTCACTACCTCTCGAATCGTACTCTCGCCTTTCCCCCATTCTTTCTTCCCCGAGGAATAGGAGTAAGAGCGCCCTACCTATTTTTTCTCCCCCTTTCGCTCGCATCAGTCTCCCTGCGAGCATTATTAGCATTAGCGCGAGCTGCTTTCCTCATTGGCCTATCACTCTCTTCCTAGCAGCCGTAGTTCAACCTAGCTCCTTATCTCTCCCTCTGGGTGAGCCTCCTCTCATCCGTAACACCTACGGACTATCCTTCGCCACTATAAAAAACCCCTGCAGTAGGAATCCTTTCTCTATCCGTCCCAGGTCACTCGCTTCATTCGTTCTCCCAACCGGTCTCAACTCACTACTAAGAAGAATAGGACGAAATAGAACTAATCTCTTTCGCACATAGAGGGAGCCGCCCTTACATCAGCAGTAAAATCCCTCCTACTAAACAAGAAAAGGTAAATAAGCTAGGGCTGCTAGGGATGTTAGGTCTAAGGCAGAGAGTTACACCTTGGACTGAGCCTCAGGCTAGTTAAGGCCAGGGAAAGGGTAGCGACTACGGCAATGGTTTCAGTTCAAAGCCCACTTTTTCGAGTAAGTAGTAAGCTATCTCAAGCAGATCATTATTTGTTTGTCTATCGTCGGTTTGGTTGTCTTCCTCCCATTCATGCCTCATTTTGGGACCTACCAGTTTTCGGTCATTGGTTAGATCAATTTATTCTTATTTGACTCCTTCTTTGATCGACCCGAGAAAGGTTATTTACTTCG